CCCGGGCTTTTTCGAGTTGTTCAATGGCCCCACCGCGCAATTCTTCTGAATTTCGAATAGTATTTAAGATCCTCTGTTTTCGATTATCTAATAAATCACTTAATGAAAGTAGATTATTTTTCCATTCATTTCAAAACTTCCATAATCCCTTCCCGAACCAAACATGAATCTTTCGATTCATTTGGCTCTCACGCTCAATTACTTAAAAGAGAAATTCTCATACGTTTTTTTTGTGTTTTTTATTAATATAATGAGCTTATCCTCTCTTCTTTGTTCATATTCCAAAAAGATATGGAAACTTATGCAAGCCGAAAAAAATTCGGAGGACTCTTCTGACAAAATCAAAAAAAAATATGTAATTGTCAGCAAAGTTGTTTCTTTTTTTTTTTCAAAAAATATTCTGACTAAGACACAGGTCGTCAATTAAGCATTGGATAAAAAGGTGAAAATGTCCGTTTTTACAATAAACAGTTCAAATTATTTTATCAATATGAGTATCCTATATCGATATTTATTTTGAAAACATCTCTATAATTAACATAGTGATAGAAAGAGTACCATGCAGTGTCTTGACTTCAAACGATTTGCTTTAACCATGTTAATAGTCCCGCATTATTGGTTGAAAGAGAATCGAAGTAGATTTACCAATAAATCACGAAATGCTATGGTTCTTACAGAGAATTTCTTAATTGATTCAGAAGTAATTCGCGAGATCATGCACCCCTCTCTCCTAGTTCTAAGGAAAACTAAAGGATACAGCTGGTTGGTCCAGCCTATTCTTGAAATAAACAACTCGCACATACTCCCTTTCCAAAAAAGATCAATACACCAAGCACTACACTTAGATTTATTGGATTTGTTGCAAAAATATCGGTATTAAACCCGAAACTCCCAGCAGACGGCCAGGGGCCCAAAGAAAGGAAAGAATCGGTTACGTTTTTCATATGCTCTCCTCTTATAGATCGACTAAAAAACCGAACAGAGTTATTTTTGTATCACTTCACCTCGCTTTTTATTTACTCTCTTTTTTTTTTTCTTTTTCTGAAATCGAGTCAAAAAATTTTTGAGTTAGTTCTCAATTCTGAACCGCCCCCTTTTTGGATTATGGGGATACTAAGACTCACTTAAAAAAGTTCCCTTGGTCTACGAACTGAAAGGATGAAAGCGAGTCAGTATGCTAATTCTTCATCGGCCCTTCCCGTAGGTTATTTTCTCAACGAAAAAGTAATCGTAGGGAGGAAATCTTGATAGAATTTGAAAAAGCAAACGACAGGGTCTTATCTTATTTATAAGATTAAACAAAAGGATTCGCAAATAAAAGTGCTAATGCCACAACCAATCCATAAATTGTTAAAGCTTCCATAAAAGCTAGACTAAGCAATAGAGTGCCTCGTATTTTTCCCTCCGCCTCAGGCTGTCTCGCGATACCCTCTACAGCTTGACCCGCAGCAGTCCCTTGACCAACTCCAGGTCCAATAGAAGCAAGTCCTACGGCCAACCCAGCAGCAATAACGGAAGCGGCAGAAATGAGTGGATCCATGATAAGTTCCTCGTAACAAAAAAAGAAATCGTTAATGATACAATCAATCAATGAATTATAACTTCATTATTCCATCGCTAGGATTCATCCATCCAATTGAGAAGTAATTGAAGTACAAGTAATAATATTATTTATTGAATTGTCAGAACTACTTCGATATCTTGAGTTTCCATCCACAGAGTTCTTGTGACTCCTATACAACTTTTGTTCTTCCATTTCTTAGTTCGAACTGTTATTTGGAATTTTTCTGGATTTCATCCGTTTGTTCATTCAATTCCCAGTCACAACGAGACGGAAGGACTTCTATTGTATTGGAATCCCGATCGAAATTACAAATTTCGGCAGTAGGTCAAATGAAATAGAAATCTAAGAGATACTAGTCTAATATCACATATACATGTCTTTATTCTATAACGTAAACCAACTATTCATCTTAGATTCAACCGTATTCTGAGAATCAAGCGTCGAAACTTCTACAAGGGTTGGCTTAATAGTCATTCAATTATATATACCTAGTTCGACGACCCCCTCCCCTACCCAGCTCATTTTTTTATGAATCCCTTTAATTAAATTCTTTTCGTCCTTTCTAAATGGATTCATTTTTTAGACCGAATCATTACCAGATGTATAAAGAATTACATATGCATATTCAAAGAAACATCATTACTTGATTGATCTAAGTTTATGTAATTTTTTTTTTAGATTTTGGTAAATCCTTCAATTAAATAAACTGAACGGGGAATCATTTCCCCGTTCAGTTTATTTAATTGAATCACGCGTCGTAAACATATACCACAAGACTTCTTGGGAAGAATTCTTTTTTAAATTGTTTTAATTTTGAATAAGGAGTTAATAAGAATAATGAGATGGGCTAACCAATAGAAAGATAAAGCAAATATTCATTGATAAGAAGTATGATATTAAGTGAAGGAAAATCAATTTTAGGAAAAAGGTCCTTTA